TCTACGAGAAGGTTTTATTGAAAACGTTAGGAAACATCGGGAAAACAACAAATATTTCTTGGTTTCAACCCTGCGACATAGAGGGAATAGGAAGGGAACATATAGAAATATTTTAAAGCGTATCAGCCGACCCGGTCTACGAATCTATTCGAACTATCAACGAATTCCTAGGATTTTAGGTGGAATGGGAATTGTAATTCTTTCTACTTCTCGAGGTATAATGACAGATCGAGAAGCTCGACTAGAAGGAATTGGAGGAGAAATTTTGTGTTATATATGGTAATCCTTCTGGTATCCGAATTGGATCCGTAATCCGTAACTTCCTATTTGTGAAAAAAGAGAGGAAGGGTGGATTGTCTAATATCACTCCTCCTCCATTAGTTGATACTTCAAGGGGGTTACCTGGAATGAAAGAACAAAAATTGATTCATGAGGGTTTAATTACTGAATCACTTCCCAACGGTATGTTCCGAGTTCGTTTAGATAATGAGGATCTGATTCTAGGTTATGTTTCGGGGAGGATCCGACGTAGTTTTATACGGATACTACCCGGAGATAGAGTCAAAATCGAAGTAAGTCGTTATGATTCAACCAGGGGACGTATAATTTATAGACTTCGCAACAAAGATTCGAACGATTAGAGGGCTTGTAAAACATTCCTTTCATGGGTTCGAGGTTCAAAATTTCAAGAGACTTATTTTCTTCCAAAGAGTAGATTCGAAATTAAGGTAAGGAATGAAATTAAGGTAAGGAATGAAAAATATGAAAATAAGGGCCTCCGTTCGTAAAATTTGTGAAAAATGTCAACTGATCCGTAGGCGGGGACGAATTCTAGTAATTTGTTCCAATCCGAGACATAAACAGAGGCAAGGGTAATCCTTCTAAAAAGGAACTTTCTAAAGGACCCGATGTACAAATCAAAAATCTGTTTTGACATGAAATGGATATATCCGTATATCTTTGACTCATATTTATGAGATGATAAAATATGACAAAACCTATACCAAGAATTGGTTCACGCAAGAATGGACGTATTAGTTCACGTAAGAATGGACGTAGAATACCAAAGGGAGTTATTCATGTTCAAGCGAGTTTCAACAATACCATTGTGACTGTTACAGATGTACGGGGTCGGGTGGTTTCTTGGTCCTCCGCTGGTACTTCCGGATTCAGAGGAACAAGAAGAGGAACCCCATTTGCTGCTCAAACCGCAGCAGGAAATGCTATTCGTACAGTAGTGGATCAAGGTATGCAGCGAGCAGAAGTCATGATAAAGGGACCCGGTCTCGGAAGAGATGCAGCATTACGAGCCATTCGTAGAAGTGGTATACTATTAAGTTTCGTACGTGACGTAACCCCTATGCCACATAATGGATGTAGACCTCCTAAAAAAAGACGTGTGTAGAAATAAGAATTGAAAGGATTTCAAGAGAAATAAATGATTCAATCATCTGATCAAATAATATTAGTATGGTTCGAGAGGAAATAGCAGTATCCACTCGGACACTACAGTGGAAGTGTGTTGAATCAAGAGCAGACAGTAAGCGTCTTTATTATGGCCGTTTCATGCTGTCCCCGCTTATGAAAGGTCAAGCGGATACAATAGGTATCGCAATGCGAAGGGTTTTACTTGGAGAAATAGAAGGAACATGTATCACACGTGCAAAATTGGATAAGGTACCACATGAGTATTCTACAATAGTAGGTATTGAAGAATCAATACATGAAATTTTCATGAACTTGAAAGAAATTGTATTGAGAAGTAATCTGTATGGAACTCGCAACGCATCTATTTGCGTCAGGGGTCCTAGATACGTAACTGCTCAAGATATCATCTCACCACCTTCTGTGGAAATAGTTGATACTACACAGCATATAGCTAGCCTGACGGAACCGATTGATTTGTGTATTGAATTACAAATCCAAAGGGATCGAGGATATCGTATGAAAACCCCAAATAAATATCAAGATGGAAGTTATCCTATAGATGCTGTATCCATGCCTGTTCGAAATGCGAATCATAGTATTCATTCTTATGGGAATGGGAATGAGAAACAAGAAATCCTTTTTCTCGAAATATGGACGAATGGAAGTTTAACTCCTAAAGAAGCACTTCACGAAGCTTCTCGTAATTTGATTGATTTATTTATTCCTTTTCTACATTCGCAGGAAGAGGGCATTCATTTAGAGGACAATCCAAACCTATTTAATTTAAATTTTCATATACCTTTTTTTACCTTTCATGATGGGTTGGCTAATACTAATATAAGGAAAAACAAAAAGGGAATTGCATTGAAATGTATTTTTATTGACCAATCAGAATTGCCTCCCAGGACCTATAATTGTCTCAAAAGGTCCAATATAAATACATTATTGGACCTTTTGAGTAAGAGTCAAGAAGATTTTATGAAAATTGAACATTTTCGTATAGAAGATGTAAAACAGATATTAGACATTCTACAGAAGCATTTCACAATTGATTCTTAGGTAAATCATTTTT